AGTTCCTAAATGGAGACACTTTATGTATTACGTAGAATATATTACTAGTACTCTATTCCAAACCGTGTGAACAGTCATTAGTCATTACTAAGAGACATACCAGTATTTCTATTTAGTCATTCGAGGGTCTCTTTTACTTTTATTAGTTATTATTATTAATAGCAGAAAAGAAATATATTCTCTAACTTATTTGTATATCGTTTATCCCTACGAAATAACAGACGAAATAGAACGATCTTAGAAGGAGAAGGGATATAATGAAATTTTTTGATTGGTTCTTCCCAGAGAAATGATCTGTTTTATTTGACTGATAGAGACAACAAACAATTCATTATAACAAATAAAAAAATAAAATAGTTAGAATAAAATAGTGTTCTTATTCGAAACGCCTTGTGATCTTCAACCAATTCTGCGCTTCAATATAATTACCAGGAGTAAGCGCTATAGCCTGTTTCCAATACTCGGCAGCTTGGTCGAACCAAGCCTCCGCAATTTCAGAATCTCCTTGTCGAATGGCCTGTTCTCCCCGGTCGGAATAGGCGGGTAAATTCCTTCCCTTAGAACCGTACTTGAGAGTTTCCGACCTCATACGGCTCAGCAGTCAAATTCTTTTAGTATCCCATTTTTTTTTTCTCTCGAGTTAACCAAAAGAGGTTATGAGTTTCAAACTTGAATTTTGCTTAATGATTTAATCAGTTTTATCTTTTCTCCCACCTTCATAAAGTATAGGCATTTCCGCTATCATTAGAATTTTATGAAAGGTAACTATCTCGGTTTCGTATATAAATTTATATAGAATCTTTGAAAAAGACTTTCTTCATAAGAAGGAAAAGACTTACTATCGTTGGGATCTGATGCTACACCGCTGCTCAATACCTTAGGGGATCAACTCTATTACATAAGTGGATTCCTAACTTTTATCTCATATCATGACATAAGTAAGCAGTTCTTATTGTACCGGCCCAAAATCTCGCGAATTGATCTTTACGGCGCTTCCTTTTCAATTAGATCCTTTATCCATAGAATAAAGTATCTAGGCATACCGATTTCGTCATATTTCCACTTCTATGAAGTGTATTTCTTTACTACAGCTGATAAAAATCGTTGTTTTGGACGATACATATGTAGAAAGCCTGTTTTTTTCTAGTATTTATTAACGGATTTGCTCTTTCTTTCCCTTTCTATAGTGGAGATAGTCGCACGTAATGACAGATCACGGCCATATTATTAAAAGCTTGTGGTAAGAATGGGTTCCGCTCTAGTGCCCGAAAATAATATTCCAAAGCTTTCGTATGTTCTCCGTTCCTTGTGTGGATAAGGCCTATGTTATAGAGTATATAACTTCGATCATAGGGATCGATTTCTAATCGCATAGCTTCATAATAATTCTGTAAAGCTTCTGCATAATTTCCTTCGGATTGAGCCGACATCCGTTACGGCCGTCGTTCGATTCAAAGAATCTCCGTTTCAGAACCGTACATGAGATTTTCATCTCATACGGCTCCTCCTTTATGTGCATAATGAGAATAATACATGGAATCCACAAAGATTGAAATAGTCTCATTATAAACTGGGTGGGACTAGTGTTTTTACAAGAAATCTCTAGCCAACCTTCTTGTAAAAAAACTTTCCTTAACTCAAGCATGTTGGTACTAGATAAAAAAGGGTGACTCCAACAATTTCTTTGTCTTCAACGCCTCTTAATTTCCAGGAATTAGTCACTTCAACAGTCTTCGATGGTTATATGGGTATCCAAAATACGAACGAGATGGATGTTTGTTGTCCCAACCATTCTTGTTAGTCCCGATCCTGATAAAGAAAAGGGATAATTTATAACAAAGTTTTCGTGTTGTTGATTCCTAGGAGTAGTGCCTCTTCCCCTATGCCCCCTATTGGTACTAGTGGAGTAGGTTTGACCTAACCCATAGGTGTAACCTTTCGCTCAATACTCTAGAATCGACAATTGAAGCATCTGAGGCTGCATTAATCGGGGATACACGACAGAAGGGCTTGTTTTACTTACAAACTTCACCTTCAACAAGCGTAGATTTATTTCAATAATTTTTTTTCTTTCTATCCTGAGTGTCTTTCTCCTAAGATTGAGAGCGGTAAAATAAAAAAAGTATAACTATAAAAGAAAAAATGATAAAATATATAAAAAATATAAAATGGATTTATAATTTTATAATAAATCTATAATTTATTAATTTAGAATATTTTATAATATATTAATACATTAATTATTAATTTATAATAACTAAATAAGAACGAATAATAATAAAAAAAAAAAAAAAGAATCAAATCGCACCATCTCGGTAATAGGTGAATGCCTCTTTCTCTCCCGAAGTTGTCGGAATTATTCGTAATAAGATATTGGCTACAATTGAAAAGGTCTTATCAATAAAATTTCCATTTATTCCAGATCTAGACATAGGCAGAAATCCATTCTATAATTTCTTTGAATTACCTTTCGTGTTGTGAGAAAATAATCCCACAAACA